TGAACCCCTTCTAAATGATACGGAGAAAGATTGGAGTGATAGTGTTAGTTATAGTTTCAGTAATGTTGATTATTTATTTGGTATCAGGGATATTTGGAGTTTGATCTCTGATGACACTTTTTTAGTTAGGGATAGTAATGGTGACAGTTATTCCATATATTTTGATATTGAAAATCATAGTTTTGAGATTGACAATGATAGTTCTTTTCTGAGTGAATTAGAAGGTTTTTTTTCTAGTTTTTTGAATAGGGGGTCTAAGAGAAACAATCACTACTATTATCATTACATGTATGATACTCAATCTAGTTGGACTAATCACATTAATAGTTGCATTAATAGTTATCTTCGTTTTGAAGTCAGTATTAATAGTTCCATTTCAGGTGGTACTGACAATTACAGTGACAGTTACATTTATAGTTTCATTTGTACTGAAAATGTAAGTGGTAGTGAAAGTGGAAGTTTTAGTATAAGAACTCGTAATAATGGCAGTGATTTCAATATAAGAGGAAGATCTAATGATTTCGATATAAATAAAAAATACAGACATTTATGGGTTCAATGTGAAAATTGTTATGGATTAAATTATAAAAAACTTCTTAGGTCAAAAATGAATATTTGTGAACAGTGTGGATATCATTTGAAAATGAGTAGTTCAGATAGAATCGAACTTTCGATTGATTCGGGCACTTGGGATCCTATGGATGAAGATATGGTTTCTATGGACCCCATTCAATTTCATTCAGAAGAGGAACCTTATAAAGATCGTATTGATTCTTATCAAAGAAAGACAGGTTTAACTGAAGCTGTTCAAACAGGCATAGGTCAACTAAACGGTATTCCCACAGCAATTGGGGTTATGGATTTTCAGTTCATGGGAGGTAGTATGGGATCTGTAGTAGGTGAGAAAATCACTCGTTTGATTGAGTATGCTACTAATCGATCTCTACCTGTCATTATTGTGTGTGCTTCTGGAGGAGCACGCATGCAAGAAGGAAGTTTGAGCTTGATGCAAATGGCTAAAATATCTTCTGCTTCATATGATTACCAATCCACTAAAAAGTTATTCTATGTACCAGTCCTTACATCTCCTACAACCGGTGGAGTAACAGCCAGTTTTGGTATGTTGGGAGATATCATTATTGCTGAACCTAATGCGTACATTGCATTTGCGGGTAAAAGAGTAATTGAACAAACATTGAATAAGACAGTACCCGATGGTTCACAAGCGGCTGAGTATTTATTCCATAAAGGCTTATTCGACCCAATCGTACCACGTAATCCTTTAAAAGGTGTTCTAAGTGAGTTATTTCAGCTCCATGGTTTCTTTCCCTTGAATCAAAATTCCAAAAATTAAAGTATAGCACTAGATTCAGTTATTTTGTTTGTAGCGAACAAGTATTTAGTTCATCATAATAAAAAAAAAACTAAGAAAAATGTTCTTTGGTGATATAAGTTACACTTTCTAGTAAGAGTCAGAAGTTTCGGATAATTTTTTTTCTTCCGGATCCAGATCTATTTTTTATCTTACCCCTATTCATGATTAGGTATTATGAACCTCTATCAACAGGATAAAATAAAAAAGTGAATTTCTCTTTCCGAGGAATTCGAATTTGGGGAAATAAAAAGAATTTTATCTGGCTATCTTACGCATTAATTAAGATAGACAATAATGAAAATAAAAAGAAATATCAAATATGGAAATGAAATAAAATAATTTCTACATCTATCGCATTTTTACTATGAATCCCTGTTTGTTGGATCCTATTATTTAGAGTCGCGAATTCATAATGAACTTCATTTTCATAAGAAAACTCCTTTTAAATAAAAAACTCCTTATTAGATTAGAAAGAAAGATAGAAAGAACATAAGGATGGGAGAAGAAGGAAGAATAATAAAATTTGTAAAAGAAGATTACCCTATTTATATTCGTGTAGAAAGATGAATAGGTACACTTAATTTAGTTCTACATTTTTGCACTTATTATCTATCCTTTTTTTTATTAAAATTGAATATTTTAATATAAATATATTATTTATAAATTATATATTTATATATACTTAGTAGTATAATACTATATAAAATACAATAGTCAATATTACCTAATATTACTTATAATAGATATACTTATCATATCATAAGATATCTTTCTAATAGATACAAATATATAGATACAAATATTAAATCGAGGCACCCATTCTATGACAGATCTCAACTTACCCTCTATTTTTGTGCCTTTAGTAGGCCTAGTATTTCCGGCAATTGCAATGGCTTCTTTATCTCTTCATGTCCAAAAAAATAAGATTGTCTAGATCCAATGGGACCAAATCCTATCAATTTATTTCAACACTGTATCATAATACAGATATTTTTTTAGTGCAATATGGTACGATATGTGGCTCTTTCCACACACAAATGAAAGAACTGTTATGTATGCGGATACATGCTATCTGCATAAATGCATGTATATATATATATAGCTGGTTAAAAACGGATCAGTAAATATTTTTAATAGAAAGTCAATGTATCTAACCAATTACTCCACATCAGAATAGTGCTAGTTGATGAAAGTTACTTCGGGATCAAGAAAGGTAAAGTCAAATTTGGGTTATTCTCTCAATTCCAATCGAATGCAACTGGATCTAGTATAGTATGAATTGGCGATCAGAACATATATGGATAGAACTTATAAGGGGGTCTCGAAAAACAAGTAATTTTTGCTGGGCCTGTATCCTTTTTTTAGGTTCACTAGGATTCTTAGCGGTTGGAACTTCCAGTTATCTTGGTAGGAATCTGATATCCATATTTCCATCTCAGCAAATTATTTTTTTTCCACAAGGAATCGTGATGTCTTTTTACGGGATCGCAGGTCTGTTCGTTAGCTCCTATTTGTGGTGCACAATTTTGTGGAATGTAGGTAGTGGTTATGACCGATTCGATAGAAAAGAAGGAATTGTGTGCATTTTTCGTTGGGGATTTCCTGGAATAAATCGTCGCATCTTCCTTCGCTTCCTTATGAGAGATATCCAATCAATCAGAATTGAGGTTAAAGAGGGTCTTTATCCTCGTCGTGTCCTTTATATGGAAATCAGAGGTCAAGGGGCCATTCCCTTGACTCGTACTGATGAGAATTTGACTCCACGAGAAATTGAACAAAAAGCTGCCGAATTGGCCTATTTCTTGGGCGTACCAATTGAAGTATTTTGAAATGAATTGAACACAATAAAGAATAAATGTTTTCTCGGCATGGGGGAAGGAACTTGCTAATTCCCTTTTTAATACAATTGAAGTCTTTTTGGAATGTTCATTTGAACAAAACATGTTAGATTATTCTATTTCCTCCTTCCTTTGTCGTGGCGACTCCCATAGAATAAACCAAAAAAGCAGGAGGGCGTATATGGAATAACTATAATAAACTATACTATAATAAAGAAGAAAATTAAGAAAAGAATAAATTTTTGTATACCATTTGTATACCAAAAGTATTTCGTATGCGTATGGATCCCAACTCAATTCTTTTCTACTAGAAAATTTCTACTAGAAAAAAGTCCAATCTAAGGCTAATATAATAAGTAGGGATTCATCAAATATATCCGAACATTTATTTCGTAATACGGAATTCATCTCATCTTTTTAGGCCCAAAATTTTGATGATACCCTTTTTCCTTGGTTGTGGCTAGGCGGTGAAACATTTCGAAATAATTAACTGAGGGGGGTTTTCGTTTCTAAATCCGATTCGTTATTTTAAGTGGGTTTTCGAGTATTCATAGAAAGGAACAAATGAAGATGAAATTGCTTCGAATTTGCCCATTCGAATTTGCCCAATTGAGATATCTAGGAATAATATTGATTTTGCATTTTTATCCGAAAAGGGCGAACCCTTATCCCATTTCTATATTCCTTCTAGATCCAAGAACTAAACTCAATTTTGACACAAAAATTGGAATGAATAGACCCATAGGTTCAATACCTTGTTATAGAACTCGTGCTTCAGAGAAATATCATATAGAGTCAACGAATGAAGCAGGTTCATTAACGATTCAATTCACAGATAAAAAATGAAAAAAAAGAAAGCATTGCCTTCTTTCCCATATCTTGTATCTATAGTATTTTTGCCCTGGTGGGTTTCTCTCTCATTTAATAAATGTCTGGAACTTTGGGTTACAAATTGGTGGAATACCGGGCAATCCAAAACTCTCTTGAATATCATTCAAGAGAAAAACGTTCTAGAAAGATTCATAGAATTAGAAGAACTCTTTCTGTTGGACGAAATGATAAAGGAGTACCCGGAGACACATATACAAAAACTTCGTATAGGAATACACAAGGAAACGATACAATTGGTCAAAACACACAATGAATATCATCTCCATATCATTTTGCATTTCTCGACAAATATAATCTCTTTCGCTATTCTAAGTGGTTATTTTTTTTGGGGTAATGAGGAACTTGTCATTCTTAATTCTTGGGTTCAGGAATTCCTCTATAACTTAAGTGACACAATAAAAGCTTTTTCGATTCTTTTAGTTACTGATTTATGGATTGGATTTCACTCGACTCATGGTTGGGAACTAATAATTGGTTCGTTCTACAACGATTTTGGATTGGCTCATAACGATCAAATTATATCTGGTCTTGTTTCCACCTTTCCAGTTATTCTAGATACAATTGTGAAATATTGGGTTTTCCATTATTTAAATCGTGTATCTCCTTCGCTTGTAGTCATTTATCATTCAATGAATGAATGAAGAACTCATTTGATCTCCTGATATCAATCAAATAAATCAGAATCTTTCTTCCTTTATAAAGAAACCATTTTGAATCTTACTTAATTCTTTATATTTTATTTCTACCAGTTCAAGGTATTCGTCCTATATTACAGTACAACTATTCCAGTACAATGACAGACTCGTGCATAGGGAACTTTACTAGTTCCCTATCTAATTTATTGTAGAAATTCCGAGATCCATGATTGGACATGCAAAATAGAAATACTTTTTCTT